ATTTGTTCGAGTATGCAAATAAATTGCGAATACGACCCAAGTAATAAAGGCCCAAGTTTCCTTTGGATCCCAAGTCCAATACGATCCCCATGCTTCATTAGCCCATACTGCTCCTGAAAGAATACCTATGGTTAAAAAGATAAATCCTAAGCTAATCACACGATAACTCCAATAATCTAATTGTTGAATCAATTGGGCCTTGTAATAATTCTTAGCAGAAAAAAAAGAAGTATTTTTCAAAATATTGTTTCTTTCATTCTTGTATTGGATTTCACCAAATGAAAAGTAATCATTTAACTTTAATAAATGATTACTTTTATAACTATAAAAATGCTTTCTAAATGTAATGACTAGAAGTGCTACTGATAATAATGATCCACAAAGAAGAGCCGCATAGCTCAATATCATCATACTTACGTGCATTATTAACCACTCCGATTGTAGAGCGGGTACTAATATTGCGGGTTTATGTATTTCAGTTAAAAGACCCGAAGTAGCAAAGCCTTGGGTAAAAATAGTACTTGAGGCAGTTATTGTGCTTAAATAATTTTTTGTTATTTTGAAATAAGGGACTATATGAATAAGGGATAAACTCCATGAAAGAAAGATTAATGATTCATATAAATCACTTAGTGGGAAATGGCACGAATAAATCCAACGAGTTATTAATAATCCTGTTAGACATAAAAAAGTAGCTATCATCCCCTTTTCTGACGACTCATATGGTTTTATGATTTCATTTCCGAATAAGGTTATCAGATGAATTGTAATTACAATTGAAACAATCGAAAAGGAAATATGAGTTAATATATGCTCTAAAGTTGAAAATATCATAAAAATGTTAAAATAAAGGGGGAATCCCCTAAATTAATTAAGAAATAGGATTGAATTTATTATAGGATCTATTGGATCTCTTTTAGAAGATGGCATGCCGCCACTCGGACTCGAACCGAGATGCTCTAGCACTGCTTCCTAAGAGCAGCGTGTCTACCGATTTCACCATAGCGGCTTGCTCGAACTCATAATAGCCTATTTCTATTCAATCGTCTAGATTGAACAAGTCAATTCAATCAAATCCGTTTTTGAGTAAAGATTCAAATTGAGAAAAAATGAGTTCAAAAGGTAATTTGAAAGTTCATTAGTTTCATTTATTTTTCTTTATTTATTTTCCTTTAGCTTTAGGGTGTCCGGTTTATTTCTTTTAGGGCTTTGACGTAGTTTATCTTATAAAATCCCCCTTTTGCAACTAGATAATTCTCTCGATAGAATCAAAAAAACATGTTTTCATTTTTTACTTTTACGGATACTTAATTATTTCTCGTTTATCTGATCTCATAAATTTGAAACACAAAATCAATTTTCTCAATGAATAAAAAATATGGCTATTTTGGATTACTCAAAATTGACACATTATTCGTACATAATATCTCAGTGGTTTTATGAATTGGGCTGAAAATGGGAGATATATGGGAAATCCATATAGTAATTCTGATAAATTAAGAAGTAAGAAAGTTATCAAAAAGTAAAAATTTTTAACATGGAATCAATTAGTTTCAACAATTTTTTAATTTTAACTAAAAATCTTATATCCGCCCTTCCCGAGATAGAGAATAAATTTGCATTATTGTAAAGGTCGATGGGGAAAATAAGACTCCCCACCACCAAAATGTGAAAATCGACTAAAAAGAAATAAAAAATCTTGTCTTTTTTTTTTTTAGAATTCAATAAACAAAAGAATTCTTCTGTTAGACATCTTATAAGATTGAAACCAGGTCTATTTCATATAAATTAGAATAGGGGCTGCCAATTGTGAATTTTCTATTCACAAATTACTGAGCCAATTTTTAAGGCAAATCCATTCTGATTATTCCAATATTTTAGGACTTATTTGTTTGTCGGACAAAAAAACTTTTTGAATTCGCGGTAGAAAGAGATTTCCCTAATGACAAAGCTTTTAACGCTGCCCAATATCCTTTCCTTTTCCAAATATTTTTACGAATACGCTTTTTTGATATAGAAGTACGTTTTTTTGGAACTGCCATTTTAAAATGAAGAAGTTACTCATTGTTATAGTTGGATGTGAAAGACATCTATTGTTCAAAACGAATGATTATTTCTTATTCATTATCTATTTTTTCTCTAAATCGAAATAATATTCTCTTCATTCTCTTCATAAAAAAGAACTATAGATATGTGAAAGATCCGTGAAAATTGGATCACAAATTACTCGAAATAACAAATTTTTGATTCCATACAATATTCGTAAAACAAATCATTTTTTTGATTTGATTGGAACTCTTAGTTCTCGTTCTTTCTCTCTCAAATGAATATTTCTAGAATCCGCTATGCCATAGAAATCTAATTAGTTAAACTCAAAAAATAAATCAATAAAGACCCTAAAAGACCTAGCTCTGTAGATTTTCATCATTCTACACTTCATTTACATGTAATAAAATATCTCAAAGGATTGAAAAACTAAGCTTTTGCCTAATAAAAACGA